TTCTGCATCTCCCTGACCAAATCCGCCCACATTAGGATTACTTGTCAACGGTTGATCCAATTTGATAGATTCGCCTTCTGAAACAAGAAGTTCTGGCCCCGGAGGGATAATATCAACCACTTGACGTCCATCCGATGCATCCGCTATGGTTATTTCGTATCCCCCCTTTTCTTTTCGTAGGATTTTGCTTACTATACCTGATGCTGTAGCATTATAAACTGTATTGTTACTTTTGCTCCCGTCAGGATAAATCTGGCCCCTTCCCCTGTTTCCACCTACGTATATAGGATATTTTAAGAAGTGAATGTCTTTCTTAGTAGCGGGGTCCGGGGAAAGAATAGGAAAGGTGATTTCACTATATTTCTGACCAGGAACAGGGCCTATGACAAGAATATTTTTTTGATTGGGGCGATAGATCTGAAAAGACAGATTACCCATCTTTTCTTTGATCTCGGGGGAAATACGATCGGGAGGGGCTAATTCAAAACCCTCTGGTAAAATAAGAACAGCCCCCACATTCAAACCCCCTTTTTTACCATTAGCAAGAACTTGTTTCAGTTGCGTATCATAAGGAATTCGAACAACTGCTTCAAATACAGTATCGGGAAGTACTGCTTGCGGAACCTCAATATCCACTGGTTTATTAGCTAAATGGCAATTGGCGCATACAATACGCCCAGTCGCTTCTCGTGGATTTTCATAACCCTGCTGTGCAAAAACGGGATATGCATTTGAAATGGATGTACGAGTTATTATATATATCATGAGCGATACGGAAATAGATCGAGTAATCTGTTCCTTTATCCAAGAAAAAGTATTTCTAGTTTGCATGGTCCAATCATTGATCCCGAAAATTTCTACAATAAATTGGGGTAGGTCACTAATGGAGTTTCCTATCCACGATTCTGTTATTTATTTTATTTACTGGAATAAGTTGACTCGATTATAGGAATATAGGATGAATCTCCGGGATGGGTAGAAATAGAAAGCAATTTTAAATGTTTTGCTTATGTACAACTAAACATTCTAATTGGATTAGGTAGATCATTTTTCAGTCATTCATTGAATGATAAATCACTACAAGTGACGGAGATACGCGATTTAAATAACGGAAAATCCAATATTTTAAAATTGTATCTAGAATGACTGGAAAAGTGGAAACAAGGCCAGATATAATTTGATCATTATGAACAAATCCAAAATCCTTGTAGACAAAGCCAATCAGCAATTCCCAACCATGGGGCGAATGAAATCCGATACACAAATCAGTTAATAAAAGAATAGAAAAAGCTTTTATTGTGTCACTTAAGTTATATAGGAATTCCTGAGCCCAAGAGTTAATAATAACAAGTTCTTTATTACCCAAAATAGAATAACCACTTAGAATAATGAAACAGATTATATTTGTCGAGAAGTGCAAAATAGTATGAATACGACCCTCGTTGTGTATCTTGATTAATTGGATTGTTTCTTTGTGAATTCCTATACGAAGGTTTTGTAGATGTGTCTCCGAGTATTCCTTGATCATTTCCTCTAAGAAGAGGAGTTCCTCTAATTCTATGAATTTTTCTAGAATACTCTTTTCTTCAATATCATTAAAAAAAGTTTCGGATTGCCTAGTATTCCACCAATGAGTAACCCACGATTCCAGACTTTTTTGAAATAAGAGAGAAATCCACCAGGGCAAAAATACTATAGATGCAAGATATAAAAGAGGAGTGAATGCTTTCTTTTTTGCCATTTTTTCATCTGTGAATTGTTAATCATTCGTCAACTCTATGTAATCTAATATTTCTCTCACGCATCAATTCTATTACAAGTTATCGAACCTATGAATCTATTCACTTTTTTTATTTGTGATTTCGTGGTTAGGCCTTGAATCTAGAAAAAAATACAGAAATAGACGAAAAATTCGAATGAATAAATAATAAAAAAATCTTGTTTCCCTATAGTCAAATTCGAAGCACATATCTCCTTTCGATGAATGCCCCGAAAACCACTTTAAATAATGTAATGAATATTATTCAGAATATAAAAATATCTAATCTTTCGAAAAAATTGAACTTACTATGATATGAGTAGTCAGGGATAGAATAATTGAGGGAATTTTCTGAAGAATATTGTGAAAAATGAGTGGCAAAAAACGACAGAAATGGGCTAGTTATCATTATAATAGTCATTATAATAGATCCAATTTTTTGGTCATTAAGGAGCACAAAAAGAAGCGTCGAAAAAATGACAAGATATGATCTATCTGAATATAAAGTCTCAATTCCAACAAGTAAAAAACAAGTAATAAAAAACAAGTAAAAAAGGGGGGGATTTCCTTATTTCGAAATGGTTTATTATGAGATCTTTCTATTTGTTTATTCTTTTTTTATTGATATTGAATTGAGTTGTGTATCTTTCGATACATATAAAAGATCCCCAAAAGAGTTTTTTTATACTTGTTCCATATATGTCTGCTTTGACTCGAATGAATGTTCTGAAGAAACCTCAATGAAGTTATGTTCTAGAAAAAGAGGATTCTTGCGTTTTTGCCCTCCTGCTGAGAAAGCATTCATTTATCGGCTCATTTCTTAAAATACTTCAATTGGTACACGCAAGAAATAGGCCAATTCAGCAGCTTTTTGTTCCATTTCCCGTGGAGTAAAATTCTCATCAGTACGAGTCAATGGAATGGCTCCCTGGCCTCTGATATCCATATAAAGGACACGCCGAGCATAAATACCCTCTTTAACTTCTATTCTGACGGATTGAATATCTTTTATAAGAAATCGGAGGAAGACCCGACGATTTTTTCCAGGAAATCCCCAACGAAAGATACACACTATTCCGTCTTTTATATCAAATCGATCATAACCACTACCTACATTCCACGAAATTGTGCACCACAAATAGGAGCTAATAAAAAGACCCGCGATCCCATAGAAAGACATCACAATTCCTTGTGGAAAAAAAACGATTTGCTGAGACGGAAATAAAGATATCAAATTTCTACCAAGATAACTCGAGGTTCCAACCAACAAGAATCCTAAGGAACCTAAAAAAAGGATAATAGCCCAGCAGAAATTACTTGTTTTTCGAGCCCCCTTTATAGGTTCTATCCATAGATGTTCTGATCGACAACTCATACTTGATCCCGTTGCTTTTTTTGGAATTGAAAGAATACCCCAAATGAATTTGACTTTAGTCCGTTTGTTTCCGAAGTAACTCGCATCAACTAGCACTAGTTTGATGTGAACCTTTAGGAGTAATTCATTCAATTGGTTAGATCTAAACTAATAACATACCCTTCGTATGATCTCACTAAAGATAGCCACATACATATAGATAGACCAACGTTACAGTTCAGCCATCCGCCGATTCGGGTCTATTTGAAAATAGCTAGAACATAGCATTTTCTGGAGACATAAGAATTTTTCGGCGGAAGCCGCTTATACCATATTTTGCTAAATGGATATCTGTGTTATGATACAAACGTCAAGAAAAAAAATAGATTCTATTTTCTGCCATCGGCTCTAAACAATCTTGTTTTTTTGAACATGAAGAAATAAAGAAGCCATTGCGATTGCCGGAAATACTAGGCCTACTAAAGGGACCAAAACAGAGGGAAAGTTAAGAGTTGTCATAGAATGGGTACCTCGATTTACTATTTGTACCTGTTATTATTATTATTTAGATTTTATATTTATAATATAAAGATATCTTATTATATATCTTATTATATATAAGGATATCTTACTTATTATAATTTTATAATTCTAAATTGGAATTATTATTACTTAATATCTATAGATATAAGTATCTATCTAAGTGAGTATATAATGTAATTTTTTATCTTTCTACATGAAGGATTTGAAAGGATATGGATGAGATATTATTTTCTTCCTTTTTTGCTCTTGTCTTCTAATTTCATTTATGAAGCAAAAAGTTTCTGAAAAATGAATTAGATTCTACTTATTTAGATTCTATTTATATTGAAGGGTTTGTTAGAATCCCATCCAGCAGGGATTCTTATTCAAAATAGGATTATCGTAAGATATAGAAAAATAAAAAATTCTATATTTTCTAGATTTTAATTCTATATGACGAGAAGAATATATTTTTTTTATTTGCCTTATTTTACGAAAATAAGAATTTCATCTTTTATCTTGTTAATAGAGGCTTCTTGATCAATAATCAAGAATATAGAAAAGGGGAAGGGGGCGGGTTTTCGATTTTCTGTGACTTTTGATTCTTTATACAATTAGATTTTATGTCAACAAAGAAAACCCCATTCGTCTAATTTTGACTTGGATTCCGATAAACAAAATAATTGTTTGCTCAAAATAATTGAACTTAATGTTTTAATTTTGATTCAAAGGAAAGAAAGTGTGGAGTTGAAATAACTCACTCAGAACGCTTTTTAAAGGATTACGTGGTACGATTAGATCGAATAAGCCCTTCTGGAATAAATACTCAGCCGCTTGTGAACCGTCGGGTACTGTTTTATTCAATGTTTGTTCAATTACTCTTTTACCCGCAAAGGCAATGTAGGCATTGGGTTCAGCAATAATGATATCCCCCAACATACCAAAACTAGCTGTCACCCCACCGGTAGTAGGAGATGTAAGGATTGGTACATAGAATAACTTTTTATTTGATTGATAATCATATAAAGCAGAAGATATTTTAGCCATTTGCATCAAGCTCAAACTTCCTTCTTGCATGCGTGCCCCTCCGGAAGCACACACTATAATAAGAGGTAGAAATTCTTTAGTAGCGTATTCAATCAAACGGGTAATTTTCTCCCCGACTACGGATCCCATACTACCCCCCATAAACTGAAAATCCATAACCGCAATTGCTACGTTAATACCGTCTAGTTGCCCTATGCCTGTTTGAACAGCCTCGGTTAATCCTGTCTTTCTTTGATAAGAATCGATACGATTTTGATAAGGCTCCTCCTCCGAATGAAATTCAATGGGATCCAGAGAGACCATGTCTTCATCCATAGG